ATCCGCTGTAATAATGAGAAATATTTCTGCATATCCGCCCAAATTGAGCGATAATATCAGAATCAGATGAATCAGCCCGAGCCGGCTTACTAATGGGATGCCCTGATACATTACAAAATTTCGCTTGAGCCAATGATCCAATCAAAGGAATAATTCGAACTATGGTATCGAACTTCTTAATAGCAATATCTATAATAAAGATATTTTCTAATATTTGACTCCTTACGACTGAAGGATTTAGTCGTACATTTGAAAAATAGCCCAGAAAGTTGATGGAATGATTGGATAATTGGTTTATATGGATCCTATCCGTTTGATACCACAAGTCAAAATAACATTGCCAGAAATTGACAAAGTAATATTTCCATTTATTCATCAGAAGAGAAGTCCCCTTTGAAGCCAGAATGGCTTTTCCTTGATATCTGACATAATGCATGAAAGGATCCCTGAACAACCATAGGATGTTCTGCAAATCATTACGAAAAACTACTACAAGATGTTCTATTTTTCCATAGAAATGTGTTCGCTCAAGAAAGGCTGTAGAAGAGGTTGATCGTAAATGAGAAGATTGTTTAAGGAAAAAAACGAATATGGATTCGCATTTATATACATGAGCATTATATAGGAACAAGAATAATCTGCGATTCTCTTTTGAAAAAAAAGAAATGGATTTTTTTTGAGTAATAAGACTATCCCACTTACAATACTCGTAGAGAAAGAATCGCAATAAATGCAAAAAGTGGGCATCTTGTATCCAACAACGAAGGGTTTGAACCAAGAGTTCAAGATGGATGGGGTAAGGTATTAGTATATCTAATACATTATTTAAATGTGAGAATTTGTCCTCTAAAAAGGGAAATATTGAATGAATTGATCGTAAATTATGAGATTTGAATATTTCTTTCCCTTCTAGGGAAGATACTAATCGCAGCGAGAATGGAATTTCCACAATGATTGCAAACCCCTCTGATATCATTTGATAATCAAAATTATTCTTGTGCCCAACAAATGGATTTTGGTTAGAATCATTAGCCGAAATAATCAAATGATTCTGTTGATACATTCGAGTAATTAAACGTTTCACAATTAGTGAACTGGATTTTTTGTCATAACCTAAATGGAAATTTTCCACAAGAATCGATCTATTTAAACCATGATTATGAGCAAGTGCATAAATATACTCCTGAAAGAGAAGTGGATATAGGAAGTCTTGTTGTCGAGATCTATCTATGTCTAAATATCTTTGTAATTCCTTCATTTGAAATTAGATTTGAACCACAGACAGGGGATTTCGTGGGTTATCAAATAATACATAGTGCGATACAGTCAAAACAAGGTATAAGGTATATAGTAAGAAAAGCATAGATACCTCGTAGACAGATAGGCTAATGAACGGATTCTCTCTTTTTCCATCCAATTTGTGTTCATTATAGGATACCTAGATGGTTAGAAATCCTTTATTTTTGCAACCCGATCGCTCTTTTGACTTTGGAATAAATTATCATTATCAATATACCGTTTCTTCTACACATTCGTTTCCACTCCAGAATAGAGCTATAGTTAGGATTCATAAAAAAATCGATAATCCACTTATGGGAGAACCTTTTCCCGCATCAGGCACTAATCCATTTTTAACGTCTAATTAGATCGGGTAATCATTCGATTTAAGCACAGAAGCTCGTTGTTTTTTGTTTCCCTATAATTGGAGCCGTAGGGCTCTATCCATTTATTCGCTCGACCTAACCATGAATTTATTTTTTTGTCCCGCTCTAAGAAATCAAACAATATTTTGAAGATTTTGTACCGATCCGGTGAGGATGAAGTATTTTCATAGTTCTCCATTGATACGACATGCTGTTTTTTCCATTCATTCCCTTTCAGGATCAGTCGTAGTCTTACAAACTCTACCAACGGTATGGACGAATCCGTTCCTTCATCCAAATGTGTAAAAGATTCTAGCCGCACTTAAAAGCCGAGTACTCTACCGTTGAGTTAGCAACCCGAATAATGTAATTATGGTGTGTAGATATGAGGTGTGTAGATACAATCGGAATAAAAAAAAAAAAAAAATAACTAACGAGGTTGGATTTCACGACCCCATCAAAACATTGACCTAGCAACCCAATAAAAAAAAATTTTTATGCTTGATTATTAACCTAAAAACGAACAGATCAGAGACAAAATAAAATACATTATCAGATAAATAAAGAAAAAAAGGACGGGCTAGAAATTTTCTTTATTTAATTTATCCATATATTTTTTTTGCATTCAAAAGAGACTTCTTGTGTCACATCGAATCCAACGAACCCATCAGTTGCATGAAGTAAAGTAAAAAACGAAACTTATAGGACGTAGATAAATAGATCTATTTATCTACGATCGAATTATATTTGATCAATACACTATTGTCAATATGAACGTTAAGAAACCAAAAGAAATGCAATTTAATAATACAGAAAAAAAAGGACCTGTGTTGGATTGGCACTACATAGATGATCCACATAAATAAAAAAAGTGTGGATGAAACAGCAAAATAACAATACGGAAGAAGAAAATCTCGGGTTTATTCAATATCAATCAAGGTACAATAAGCAAGCTTGACTCCTTTTTTGTTGATGGAGTCTCAACAAAAACTACCCGATTGAGGGTAATCCCATAATCTAATAGATCCTGTTAGTTCATAGATCTTGCTAGTGTATCTATTCATTTGATCTTTTTTATATCCGTCTCATATCACATAATCACATAGAAGTAGAAGAAATTTTTGTCGTTATTTGTTATGTTATTTTTATATTAGTCAAATATATAATATGGGATCATATGAGAGACTAATAGAATAGAAAATAAGAAATAAGAATAGAGCAAGAAAAAAAAAACGGGGAATAGTGAAGAAAAAATTACACAAAACGAGCATAGGGGCTACCCCCTCTTTCTTTTCTTTTTTATTTGAGTAATGTAATTAATTGAATTTAATTTGATTAATGCGAAGTTCCTTAAAGACCTCTGCCTTCTTTGAAATATCATGAACGGTTCCTGTAGGTTGAGCGCCTTTTTCAAGGAAATATAGAATAGCGGGAACATTTGAATAAGTTTGATTCTTTATCGGATCGTAAAAGCCCACTTTCCGAAGATCTCTTCCTTCTCTTCGGGATCGAACATCAATTGCAACGATTCGATAGATGACTCATTGGGATAGATGTAGATGAACAATGCCCCCCCTAGAAACGTATAGGAGGTTTTCTCCTCGTACGGCTCAAGAAAGAATGATTCGAATTTTTGTATAATTTATGTATATAGTGACAAATAGATCCATAAAATCATCAAATCGATTAGACTATGATTTGATTCGTTTTTTCTTCTTACTCCCTGAAAAATAAAAAATCATCCGTACTCATAACTCAAGTTAGATAATTCCAAAAGAGTTCAAAGGAAAATCCTTAGGCCCAGGCATTTCATTTATTGAGCTGTCTCGAACCCCTTTTGTTTGTCTCGTTTAGAATCAAATTTTTTGATTCCTCATTCTGATCCAGTTGTTGAGACAATTGAAAATGGCGTTTTCTTGTTCCGGGATCCTTTATCTTTTCTTTGAATCATTGGGTTTAGACATTACTTCGGTGATCCTTAATCGTTTCAAAATGGCAGCAACATACCTTTTGTGATTTCTTTCTATCGAAAAATCATACGAACGATAGATTCCCGTGTGATACACTTTTGATCGAAAAAGTTTTACCAATTCCAACATAATTTATTTACTTTTGGATTTGCAACTTTTGTTCGAATTGAATCCTTTCGATTTCTATATCGAAGATATACTTACGAAGTTGTTCCAACTTATTGATTGACACTAACCCTAGATTCTTGCCTCTGAGAAATGAATCAATACTTTCTGCTCGAGCTTCATCATGTACTATTTCCATTATAACCCAACAAAATGGACGTTCTAGTAGAACAGAACAAACTATGTCGAGCCAAGAGCACCTTCATTCCTATATCCTATAATTATATATAATCAAAGGGCGGATGTAATAATCCACGACTGATCATGTCCTTCAAGTCGCACGTTGCTTTCTACCACATCGTTTTAAACGAAGTTTTACCATAACATTCCTCTAGTTTGGAACCGGTATGGAATTGATTCAATATGGAATCATGAATAGTCATTGGCTCAATCGGTACATAGTCATTTCTATTTTTATTTTTCTAGACTATCTATACTATATAAATAGTAGGTATTTCTATTTCATTTATCTGGAGAAGTCTCAGCAAAGATTCAATTTGATTAACTACCTGTATGAATGAACCAATTTCATTTCTAATATATTTTATAATTTATTTGAATTTTTTATAAAGTTATAAGGAACACGAATGGACGAGTTCTTCTTTAGATAGGGAATCTAGAATTGACTTTATTATAGATAGGGAATCCAGAGGCTTGTCGTTCGCATTTCGATTCAGAATACAGCATTGATAATTCAAATAGATATGGCACGTAAAGTTTCGATAAGTAACTAACTTCAATATGAATATGATCGAGACGGGCATGGGCATACACTGAATGGCCCATCTGATTGATTTTCTTTTTGAATTATGCATTGATCTATGTTGCCATCCTACCATCCTACCTGGATCACAAATGGATTTAGTTACATCTGCATGTCATTTGCACTCGATTCGTTTGTGAGAGAGAAAGATCTGATTCAGAAAAGAATCATTAGCAATCATAAACAACGATCACATTGTATTCAACATTACACTCTTAAACAGAAGAGTGTTAGAGAGAACAATCTTTATTCTGTATAAAATCGGACTGCTCTGGGACGGAAGGATTCGAACCTCCGAGTCGCGGGACCAAAACCCGATGCCTTACCGCTTGGCCACGCCCCATTTAGATTTCTATTCAACATTAATACTAATAAACACTAATACCGGTATTGGTTTTTCGTCAATTCCTGCCCAAATATCTATGAAATAGGTTAGATTGTTGCTAGGATTTGATACGT